CAATGGCGACTAGATCAACGCGTTATTTCGTCAAGGGAAGCTCCTATCGAAGTTCACTACGAATCCTTGGGTACCTATCATGAGATTTATGCGCATTATCTAGTAGTCAGAAGTATAAAAAAAAAGATTCGTTGTATATACATTCGAACCACTGTTGGTCATATTTCTTTTTATCGAGAAATCGAAGAAGCTATACAAGGCTTTTTCCGGGCCTCTTCATATGATATTTAAGAGCTAAATAAATAATCAATTGAGGATACCGGTATGAATTCAGGTCTTCTCGGTTCAACTAGGATCATAGTTTTTAAATTTCTACGTAAATCAAGATAAAGAAAAGGAAGTTTTTCAATCATTGACTCAAACCCATTGAACCTCATTGAGCAGAATAGGGAGGTACTTATGGCAGAACGGGCCAATCTAGTCTTTCACAATAAAGTGATAGGTGGAACTGCCATTAAACGACTTATTAGCAGATTAATAGATCACTTCGGAATGGCATATACATCACACATCCTGGATCAAGTAAAGACTCTGGGGTTCCGTCAAGCTACTGCTACATCCATTTCATTAGGAATTGATGATCTTTTAACAATACCTTCTAAGGGATGGCTAGTCAAAGATGCTGAACAACAAAGTTTGATTTTGGAAAAAAATCATCATTATGGCAATGTACATGCAGTAGAAAAATTACGGCAATCCATTGAGGTATGGTATGCTACAAGTGAATATTTGCGACAAGAAATGAATCCTAATTTTAGGATGACTGACCCTTTTAATCCAGTCCATATAATGTCTTTTTCAGGGGCTAGGGGAAACGCATCTCAAGTACACCAATTAGTAGGTATGAGAGGATTAATGTCGGATCCACAAGGACAAATGATTGATTTACCGATTCAAAGCAATTTACGCGAAGGATTGTCTTTAACAGAATATATCATTTCTTGCTACGGAGCCCGTAAAGGGGTTGTGGATACTGCTGTACGAACATCAGATGCTGGGTATCTTACACGCAGACTTGTTGAAGTGGTTCAACACATTGTTGTACGTCGAACAGATTGTGGTACCATTCAAGGGATTTCTGTGAATACCCGAAATGGAATGATGACGGAAAGAATTTTGATACAAACATTAATTGGTCGTGTATTAGCAGACGATATATATATAGGTTCACGATGCATTGCCATTCAAAATCAAGATATTGGGATTGGACTTATCAAGCGATTGATAACCTTTCAAACACAACCAATATCTATTCGAACTCCCTTTACTTGTAGGAATACATCTTGGATCTGCCGATTGTGTTATGGCCGGAGTTCTACTCATGGTGACCTGGTGGAATTAGGAGAAGCCGTAGGTATTATTGCGGGACAATCTATTGGAGAACCGGGTACTCAACTAACATTAAGAACATTTCATACCGGCGGAGTATTCACAGGGGGTACTGCAGAACATGTGCGAGCCCCCTCTAATGGAAAAATAAAATTCAATGAGGATTTGGTTCATCCTACACGCACACGCCATGGGCATCCCGCTTTTATATGTTCTATAGACTTGTATGTAACTATCGAAAGTGACGATATTCTACATAATGTGACTATTCCACCAAAAAGTTTTCTATTAGTTCAAAATGATCAATATGTAGAATCAGAACAAGTTATTGCTGAGATTCGTGCAGGAACATATACTTTGAATTTGAAAGAAAGGGTTCGAAAACATATTTATTCTGACTCAGAGGGAGAAATACATTGGAGTACCGATGTGTACCATGCATCCGAATTTACATATAGTAATGTCCATATCTTACCAAAAACAAGTCATTTATGGATCTTATCAGGAAGGTCGTGCAGGTCTGGAGAAGTCCCTTTTTTTTCAATCCGCAAGGATCAAGATCAAATGAACATTGATTCCCTTTCTACCGGAGAAAGATATATTTCTAACGTTTTAGTAAGTAATGATCAAGTAAGACATAAATTCTTTAGTTCCACTCCGTCTGGTAAAAAAGAAAACAGGATTCCTGATTATTCAGGATTCAATCAAATCATATGCATCGATCAGTGTCATTTTATACATCCTGCTATTTTCCACGATACTTCGGATTTCTTGGCAAAGAGGCGAAGAAATAGATTCATCATTCCATTTCCATTCCAATCAATTCAAGAACGAGACAAAGAACAAATGTTCCTTTCCAGTATCTCGACTGAAATACCTATCAATGGTATTTTTCGTAGAAATAGTATTCTTGCTTATTTCGATGATCCTCAATACAGAACACAGAGTTCAGGAATTACTAAATATAGGACTATAGGAATTCATTCCATTTTAAAAAAAGAGGATTTAATTGAATATCGAGGAATTAAAGAATTTAAGACAAAATACCAAATCAAAGTTGATCGATTTTTTTTCATTCCCGAGGAAGTGCATATTTTACCTGAACCTTCCTCCATAATGGTACGGAACAATAGCATCGTTGGAGTAGATACACCAATCACTTTAAATATAAGAAGTCGAATAAGCGGATTGATCCGAGTGGAGAAGAAAAAAAAAAAGATTGAATTAAAAATCTTTTCTGGGGATATCCATTTTCCTGTAGAGATGGATAAGATATCCCGCCACGGTGGTATCTTGATACCACCCAGAATGGTAAAAAAAAAAAAAAATTCTAAAGAATCAAAAAAAATGAAAAATTGGATCTATGTCCAATGCATCACAACTACCAAGAAAAAGGATTTTGTTTTGGTTCGACCCGTAACTCTATATGAAATAGCGGGCGGTATAAATTTTGTAAAACTTTTCCCCCAAGATCCGTTCCAGGAAGGGGATAATCTGGAACTTCAAGTTCTCAATTACATTCTTTATGGAAATGGAAAAAAAATTCGGGGAATTTCTGACACAAGCATTCAATTAGTTCGGACTTGTTTAGTCTTGAATTGGGATCAAGACAAAAAAAGTTCTTCTATCGAAGAGGCCCGCGCTTCTTTTGTTGAAGTAAGTACAAATGGTTTGATTGGAGATTTCCTAAGAATTGACTTAGTGAAATCCCATATTTGGTATATCAGAAAAAGGAATGATCCGTTCGGTTCAGGATTGATCTCGGATAATGAGTCACATCGGACTAATATTAATCCATTTTCTTCTATTTATATTTATTCCAATTATTCCAAGCCAAAAATTCAACAATCACTTAGCCAAAATCACGGGACTATTCGTATGTTGTTGACTAGAAGTAAGGAATGCCGATCTTTGATAATTTTGTCATCATCTAATTGTTTTCAAATGAGACCATTCAACGATGCAAAATCTCAATATTACAATGGGGTAAAAGAAAGAGTTCATCAAATTATAAGAGATCCTCAAATTCCAATTAAGAATTCGCTAGGCCCTTTCGGAATAGCCATTCAAGTTGCAAATTTTTATTCATTTTACCATTTAATAACTCATAATCAGATCTCGATAACTAAAAATTTGCAACTTGACAAATTAAAGGAAACTTTTCAAGTATTCAAATATTATTTAATGGACGAAAACGAGAGAATTTATAAGCCCAATCTATGCAGTAACATCGTTTTAAATCCATTCAATTTGAATTGGCATTTTCTCCATCATAATTCTCATCCTAATTATTGTGAAAAAGCGTTTACAATAATTAGTCTTGGGCAATTTATTTGTGAAAATGTATGTATAGCTCAAACAAAAAATGGACCACACCTAAAATCGGGACAAGTTCTAATTGTTCAAATGGATTCTGTAGTAATAAGATCGGCTAATCCTTATTTGGCAACTCCAGGAGCAACTGTTCATGGCCATTATGGAGAAATCTTTTATGAAGGGGATATATTAGTTACATTTATATATGAAAAATCGAGATCTGGTGATATAACACAGGGTCTTCCAAAAGTGGAACAGGTATTAGAAGTGCGTTCAATTGATTCAATATCGATGAACCTAGAAAAAAGAGTTGACGCGTGGAACGAGCATATGACAAGAGTTCTCGGCATTCCCTGGGGATTCTTGATTGGTGCTGAGCTAACCATAGTGCAAAGTCGTATTTCTTTGGTTAATAAAATTCAAAAGGTTTATCGATCCCAGGGAGTGCACATCCATAATAGACATATAGAAATTATTGTGCGTCAAATAACATCCAAAGTATTGGTTTCAGAAGATGGAATGTCTAATGTTTTTTCACCCGGCGAACTAATTGGATTGTTACGAGCTGAACGAACAGGGCGTGCCTTGGAAGAAGCGATTTGTTATCGAGCTCTATTATTGGGAATAACAAAAACATCTCTGAATACTCAAAGTTTCATATCCGAAGCGAGTTTTCAAGAAACTACTAGAGTTTTAGCAAAAGCCGCTCTGCGGGGTCGTATCGATTGGTTGAAAGGTCTGAAAGAGAATGTTGTTTTAGGGGGAATGATACCCGTTGGTACCGGATTCAAAAGAGTAATGCACCATTCAAGGTCAAGGCAACATAACAAGATTACCCTGGAAACAAAAAAAAATAATGTATTCGAAGAAGAATTGAGAGATATTTTGTTCCACCATAGAGAATCTTTTGATTTTTTCATTTCAAAAAATTTATGCGATACAGCAGAGCAATTATTTCTAGGATTTAATGATTCTTTGTTAAGATTCTTAGGAGCGAATTTATCCCTTTAAATGCCATTCATTTGATTGGGTAATAAAATTAAAATATAATAAATAAATAAAATAGAAGAAAGAAAATAAAATAAAAAATAGAAAAAAAAAGCCCGATCATGTATCAACGGCCAATCTTCGGTAGAAGAGAAGGTTCCATCGGAACAGTTCTTTATTTCTATTTCAGGATACCAGATCCCTTTTTTTTTTCAAAAAAAAGTGTGGGGCTAAATGACAAAAAGATATTGGAATATAACCTTGGAAGAGATGATGGAAGCAGGAGTTCATTTTGGCCATGGTACTAGGAAATGGAATCCTAGAATGGCACCTTATATATCCGCAAAACGTAAGGGTATTCATATTACAAATCTTACTAGAACGGCTCGCTTTTTATCAGAAGCTTGTGATTTACTTTTTGATGCAGCAAGTAGGGGAAAACAATTCTTAATTGTTGGTACAAAAAATAAAGCAGCTGATTCAGTAGCGCGGGCTGCAATAAGAGCTCGGTGTCATTATGTTAATAAAAAATGGCTCGGCGGTATGTTAACGAATTGGTATACTACAGAAACGAGACTTTATAAGTTCAGAGACTTGAGAACAGACCAAAAGACGGGGAGACTCAACTGTCTTTCAAAAAGGGATGCCGCTATGTTAAAGAGACAATTATCTCACTTGGAAACATATCTGGGCGGCATTAAATATATGACGGGGTTACCCGATATTGTAATAATTGTTGATCAGCAAGAAGAATATACGGCTCTTCGAGAATGTATCACTTTGGGAATTCCAACGATTTGTTTAATCGATACAAATTGTGACCCGGATCTCGCAGATATCTCGATTCCAGCTAATGATGATGCTATAGCTTCAATCCGATTAATTCTTAACAAATTAGTATTTGCAATTTGTGAGGGTCGTTCTAGCTATATACGAAATTCTTGATTAATAATAAGATAAATATAAATAAAATATTTGGTTGGTGGAAGTCATAGATTTGTGGAATCGGTTACTATACTATCGCGCAAAAAAAAAAGATAAAAAACCAGAAATATTATGTGATTAGTCGGTATTCAAAATCTAAAATCTTAGTAGACACAAGTCAAGTAGACAAGTCAAAAAGGAAATGGTTGAATCAAAATAATTTCTTTTCAAGTTCTATTTCTTTTAGAGGGCGGGGTAATATGAATGTTCTAGTATGTTCCATCAACACATTAAAAAGATTAGCCGATATATCGGCTGTGGAAGTAGGTCAACATTTCTATTGGCAAATAGGGGGTTTCCAAGTGCATGCCCAAGTACTTATTACTTCTTGGGTTGTAATTGCTATCTTATTAGTTTCAGCCATTCTAGTTGTTCGAAATCCGCAAACCATTCCCACTTTTGGTCAGAATTTTTTGGAATATGTTCTTGAATTCATTCGAGATGTAAGCAAAACTCAGATTGGAGAAGAATATGGTCCGTGGGTTCCCTTTATTGGAACTATGTTTCTATTTATTTTTGTTTCGAATTGGTCAGGGGCTCTTTTGCCTTGGAAAATAATACAGTTACCTCATGGGGAGTTGGCTGCACCCACAAATGATATAAATACTACCGTTGCATTAGCTTTACTTACGTCAGTGGCATATTTCTATGCGGGTCTTTCAAAAAAAGGATTAGCTTATTTTGGTAAATACATCCAACCAACTCCAATCCTTTTACCAATTAACATCTTAGAAGATTTCACAAAACCCTTATCACTTAGTTTTCGACTTTTCGGAAATATATTAGCTGATGAATTAGTAGTTGTTGTTCTTGTTTCTTTAGTACCTTTAGTAGTTCCTATACCTGTCATGTTCCTTGGACTATTTACAAGTGGTATTCAAGCTCTTATTTTTGCTACTTTAGCTGCGGCTTATATAGGTGAATCCATGGAAGGCCATCATTGACTAGTTTTCAAAAAAATATTTTTTCAGTTTAGCCTGTTGCAATGTATGTGCGGCTCAAGATAATCTACTTAGGGAACATAAATAAATAAATCAAATAAAAAGAGAGTTTTAATTTCAATTATAAATAAATTTAAGAAATTTCGAATTCTATCCTAAAATAACATTAAATTCTAAGAAATAAAAAAAAAAAGGGGGGGGGTTATCAAAAAAATAGAGTAGGAGTGCGGGGAGTCGAACTAGGTGTATAGAATTTAATCGCTCTAAGACAACTCTTTTTAGGGATTTCAAAGGATTATTCTCGAATCCGATTGAATCTAAAAGAAGAATAATTGGTTTACGGTATGGAAGAAACACATGTATATGTGATATTAGATATTAACTAGTTATATATCAACTAAATATCTAAAATATCTAAATTTACAGTAGCAGGGAAAATTTAGATAAGCATTCCAAAAACGAAACCCTTCCGTTTGGGAATTGACTATGGAATGACCAAAGAAAATGAAATCAGGAACAAGAAAAAGAATGAAAAATTCAAAGAATGATTTAAGGTAAGATAAGAACACAAGTTGTATGGATTCACAAAAACTACGTGGATAGAAACAAAAAAAGAAATATCGAAGTTGTTAGGATAGTTCAATAAATATTATTACTTCAATTCGGAATTCTTAATCACTTCGACTGAATAAATCATAAATCTTAGTAGTTGAATAATTAAGTCATAATTTGTTGATTGATTGTATCATTAACTATTTCTCTTTTCTTTATTTTTGGTGCGAGGAACTTATCATGAATCCACTGATTTCTGCCGCTTCCGTTATTGCTGCTGGGTTGGCCGTTGGGCTTGCTTCTATTGGACCTGGGGTTGGTCAAGGCACTGCTGCAGGACAAGCTGTAGAAGGGATTGCGCGACAACCTGAGGCAGAGGGAAAAATACGAGGTACCTTGTTGCTTAGTCTGGCTTTTATGGAAGCTTTAACAATTTATGGGTTGGTTGTAGCATTAGCGCTTTTATTTGCGAATCCTTTTGTTTAATAATCCCCCAAAAATAGAAAAAAAAAAAAAAAGAGATATTCCTTTTTCCATGGACTTGCTTTGCTGCTCTTGCTTTTTCGAATTATATTAAGATTTCACTCCTACAATTATTTATTCGTTCGGACAAGAATACAGGGGAAGGACTGATTAAAGGGTGAGGAATTAACATACTGATTCGCCCTCTTTCTTCTTTCCCTTTTTTAGTCCAATGAACCCCCCTTTTTTGAATTTCGAAAATTTTTAGAAAGTGTTGAAAACAACTAGAGATTTTGCAATTGACATAAGAACCGGTATCTAATTCTAATAAGTATCATTCTTATGTATGGTGTATGGGTATATGGGTGTATGGTGTATGGGGAATCCTCCAATTGACCGACCACTTAAAATGAATATAAATTTCATATTTAATAATATATATTCTTGCTAATAATTAAACTAATAATAAAATAAAACTATTAATTCATTAATATAATTAAGAATAATGAAAATAATGAATATGAATTAATAGGAAGGAATAGGAACCTTATTTTATGTCTATTCTACCTATCTAGATTCGAATTCTATCTATAGATAGATAGATAGAATTCGAATCTAGATAGAGTAAAAACTAAGATAAGAAAAAGAATCCAAAAAAAAAAAATGGGAATCGTAGAAAAATAATTAGTCTATCCATAAGAGGAGATGAGATCATATGAAAAATATAACCGATTCTTTCCTTTGCTGGGGTTACTGGCCATCCGCCGGAAGTTTCGGGTTGAATACCGATATTTTAGCAACAAATCCAATAAATCTAAGTGTAGTGCTCAGTGTATTGGTTTTTTTTGGAAAGGGAGTGTGTGCGAGTTGTTTATTTCAAGAAGAGGTTGGATCCAACCAACTGCACTTTTTTTCGTTATAATTTTCGTTATAACTAGGAAAAGGTGCATGATCCCGCGAATTACTTCTGAATAAATTAAGAAATAATATTGAAGAACCATAGCATTTCGTGATTCATTGGTAAGTCCACTTTGATTCTCTATCTCTATCAACCAATAAAATTTTGGACCATTACCATGGTTAAAGCTAAGCAGTTTGAAGTCTAGACGCAATGTAGTACTCTTTCTACCACTATGTTAATACAGAGAAATGGTTTCAAAAAAAAAAATCGTTGGAATTCTTTTTTTCGATATAGAACACTCATGTCGATAAAAGAGTTTGAATCCTCCTTTTATGTATGGTGAAAGATTGTAAAAATGTTAAATTAATCCACCCTTTTATACAATGCGGAATCGACGACCTATGTTTAAATTAATAAGAATTCTTTGAGAAAAAAACAACTTTGCTGACAATTCTTTGTTTGGTCAGAAGAGTCCTCCGAATATTGTGTTCTTGGTCTTGTATTAGTAATCCATTCCCATACTTTTTGGAATGGAATATAAATAGAGAAGGGAGGATAGGCTCATTACAAAAAAAGTATAGGGAGATTTCCCATTAAGTAATTGAGTGTGAGAGCCAAATGAATCAAAAGATTCATGTTTGGTTCGGGAAGAGATCATAGACGTTTTGAAATGAATGGAAAGATAATCTACTTTCATTAAATGATTTATTAGATAATCGAAAACAGAGAATCTTGAAGACTATTCGAAATTCAGAAGAACTACGGGAAGGGGCCATTGAACAACTGGAAAAAGCCCGGGCCCGCTTAAGGAAAGTCGAAATGGAAGCAGATCGGTTTCGAGTGAATGGCTATTCTGAGATAGAACGAGAAAAATTAAATTTAATTAATTCAATTTATACGACTTTGAAACAATTCGAAAATTACAAAAACGAAACCATTCATTTTGAACAACAAAGGGCGATTAATCAAGTCCGACAACGGGTTTTCCAACAAGCTTTACAGGTAGCTCTAGGAACTCTTAATAGTTGCTTGAATAACGAGTTACATTTACGTACCATCAGTGCTAATATTGGCATGTTTGGGGCGATGAAAGAAATAAAATAAAGGATTAGTCCTTCTACTGTAGTCTAGAGTGTAGGCATTATTTTTTTCTTCTAAAAAGAATTAAAAAATACTCATGGTAACCATTCGTGCAGATGAAATTAGTAAAATTATCCGTGAACGTATTGAGCAATATAATACCGAAGTAAAGATTGTAAATACTGGTACCGTACTTCAAGTAGGTGACGGCATTGCTCGTATTTATGGTCTTGATGAAGTAATGGCAGGTGAATTAGTGGAATTTGAAGAGGGTACTATAGGCATTGCTTTGAATTTGGAATCAAATAATGTTGGTGTTGTATTAATGGGTGATGGTTTGATGATACAAGAGGGAAGTTCCGTAAAAGCAACAGGAAGAATTGCTCAGATACCAGTAAGTGACGCTTATTTGGGTCGTGTTCTAAATGCACTGGCTAAACCTATTGAC